TGGATTTGCATCAGATTTCGGATCAATCTATATTGATTGACTGCCTCCATTATGTTGTTGCTAGCAAATACCGCCGTTTTTATTTTTGGATCTTCCAAATAATTCCCGCAGTAGATCCGGACCAATTTTTTTCTGATCCTTCGATAAAAAGATTCATTCTCTTCATAAAAAAGAGGAGGTAGAATCAATAAAGATTTCTTTTTCGATTCATCTCTGGAGTTGAATACCTTATTCAAGAATTTTTTTTGATCTAACCCGTAGGAATCAATAGAAAAGGCAAATCTCCTATGATACACCAGATCCGGCCCGGTTATTGATAGAGTGAATAGATCTGCCATTTCTTGAAATCTCTCTTCTGATTCAAAATCATGGTGTAACGTGTATCCCCCCTTGTTCCGGCCATGGAATAGATGAAATAAATAAAAAAATGGATTTTTGTTCAAGAATGAAATCTTATTGGAACTGTCCATATCCGGTGCATCCTTCGGAACCATATCAGATCCCGGATCTGATGAAATAGGATGAATTGAGACGGTATTTTGTAAATACGTAATTATCTTGAATATATCAACCATTTCTTTATTTTCCGATCGCCTGGAAAGAACAAAAGAAACATCCTGTTTTTTCTTCAAAAATTTCTGATCTCTAGTGGACCTCTCAGTAGGATTCGAACCCATATGAAGTTCTGACCATCTGTCAGAGAAAAAAGAACGAATTGATCTTGTAGGATTCCCAAGAAATTCTTCGATTTCTTCCGGAAGCAGATGATTATTCATCTGCTTCTCACGTTCCGCGAATAGCCGGGACATTGAGGAAGATCCAAAAAGGCATTTCGGGAATCGATCTGATTCTATCTCTGTTCCTTTCGTTTGAAGAAAGGAAGGATCCCAAAGAATCGATCTTTCTTTTTGAATATTTGACAATGCATTCCGTACCTTGCTAAAAAACCGATCCTTGTTTACCAACCACACATTGTCTAACCAAATCAAATTCTCTCTCGATACGTTCCTCAAAAAATCCGATTCGTGCTGATTCTTTCCCCAACTAACGAAGAGATCTTGGTGGAATTGCCACATATGAAATTGAGCACAATTTTGCAAAGAAATATCCCACTTGTTTCTCGAGAAGAGATGGGAAACATGCTCAATATAATTTGATTGAATAGTTGCCTCAGCTCCTTGTTGTTTGAAGAACCCCCCCCCTTCAATTGGTCTTTTTTCACGAAAAGCAGACATGAGATAACAAATCAAGTCTTTCCCTAAGACTTCGAATAGCTGTCCTGAATTCAAGTTGAGTATGTTTCGCTTCTTCCTCGGAGAAAGACGATCAAACAATTCCCAATCATGGTCCTTGCGGATCATATCATCCGTATAGGATAAAAAAAGAAACTCCAGATATTTGCTATCTTTCTCTTTGAATGAGATCTCAATTCCAACTACGGTTTTATTAGATACCTTACAACTAGAATCCCTCTTTTTTCCGATCCGGTTCCTCCACCACCGCGAACCCCGGTTAGATTCAGGCATGATACACTTTTTATTTATTGGGAGAACCCAAGTACTCTCTTGCGAATCCATGAAACAACTCTCAGAAATATTTTTCCCTTTTGGAAGATACAGGGGCGAAACAATCAACCTATTGATATTGCAAGACCAAAAGGATTCTTCCAATGTCTCATTTCTGGGTCCAATGGAATTCATAGGTATAGGAAGAAGCCCCATCAAATAGAGATTTTTTCTTTCGACAATCTTTCGATTGTTAATACGAGATATAAGGACCGCTACTACAAGCAGTATTATACCTTTGATCGTGAAATATCGATTGCTTCTTGAACCCTGTGAATCACGTGAAAGTAGGATACTCCAAATTCGGGGGTCAAAGAGTTTCATAAAACGTTCTTGGTGGAAAAGAATGTGAGTGAAAGATCCCACTGAATCGAATTTGGTCCATGAATCTAAGAAATAGTGAGAATTCTTGATCTCTCTCAATATCTCTCTCAATTCGAAGATCCAGGATTTGAATTGATGTCCTCTCATTGATTCCTCCTAAAGATTTCATTTCAATTGGAATTTGGTTATTTACGATGTACGATGATCCCTGTTAAGCATCCATGGCTGAATGGTTAAAGCGCCCAACTCATAATTGGCAAATTCGTAGGTTCAATTCCTGCTGGATGCACGCCAATGGGAACGTTCAATAAGTCTATTAGAATTGGCTCTGTATCAATGGAATCTCATCATCCATACATACCGAATTGGTATGGTATATTCATACCATAACATATGAACAGTAAGAACTAGAATTCTTATTGATACTGGAACTCATAGGGAAGAAAATGGATTTATGGATGGAATCAAATATGCAGTATTTACAGAAAAAAGTATTCGGTTATTGGGGAACAATCAATATACTTCTAATGTCGAATCAGGATCAACTAGGACAGAAATAAAGCATTGGGTCGAACTCTTCTTTGGCGTCAAGGTAATAGCTATAAATAGTC